TGTATCGGCAGGGGGGGGGTGGGGCGTAGCCAAGTGGTAAGGCGGTGGGTTTTGGCCCTGTTATTCGGAGGTTCAAATCCTTCCGCCCCAGACCCCTTCCTCGGAAGGGGAAGATTGGATTACGCTTTATCAAAATTAAATTTATTTAATTTTTGGTTAATTGGTTAAACTTTAACTAAGTTTTTCGTTGTATATGAAAATATGAAGAAAAAAAATAAAAATTGCACTGTAGATAACACAGGTTTACACTTATGGTTCAAAAAGATAAACGATATTTCTTATATACCCTTTTCCTTGAAGAGTATACTTATGCACTTGCTTACGATCATATATATGATAATAAATCAAGTTTCGTATTTATAAAACATTTAATTACTCAAATGTATCAACAGAATTGTTTGTTTTTTATTTTTTCTCAAATTTTATCAGAAATTTTTGTAATCGTTGTAGAAACTCTCGAGGAGAATAAAATAAAAAAATTTCTTAATTTACGATCTATTCATTCAATATTTCCTTTTTTAGAGGATAGATTATCCCATTTTAATTATGTGTCAGATATACTAATGCCCTATTCTACCCATTTTGAAATATTGATGCAAATCCTCCAATGTCGGATTAAAGATACCCCCTCTTTGCATTTATTGCGATTTTTTCTCCATGAATGCATTACTTCAAATAAATATGTTTCTTTTAAAAATATATTTCGATTCCTATATAATCATTTTTTATTTGAATGTGAATTTGTATTAGTTTTTTTTAGTCAACAATCCCTTTATTTACAATCAACGTCTTCTGAAATCCTTCTTGAACGAACAATGCTCTATGGAAAAATAGTGTTTATGATAGTGTGGCATAATTCTTTTCCAAAAAACAAAAGGGGTTTCAAAGATCCTTTAATACATTATATTCGATATCAAGAAAAAGTAATTCTGACTTCAAATGAGACTTCTCTTCTGACGAAAAAGTGGAGATACTCTTTTATAAATTTATGGCAATATTATTTTCAATTTTGGTCTCAACCATTTTGTATAAACCACTTATTAGAATTCTTTTATTTTGGGGGGTATTTTTCAAGTGTACTAATAAATCATTTGTCGATAAGGAATCAAACAATAGAAAAATTGGATACTTTTACGGAAAAATTTTATTCTCTAGTTCCTTTTTTTATTCTTAAAGTTCAACTTTGTACCATATTAGGCCGTAGCCCTATTTTGTCCAATTTATCAGACCCGTCTATTATTAATAGATTTGTTAATAGATTTGGCCTAATATATAGAAATATTTTTAATTATCATAGCGGATCCTCACAAAAACATAGTTTGTATCTAATAAAATATATATTTTTGGTTTTGTGTGCTAGAACTTTGGCTTGTAAACATAAAAGTACAGTACGCGGTTTTTTACAAAGACTGGGTTCTGGCTTATTAGGGGAATTCTTTACAGAAAAAGAACTTTCTTTGAAAGACATTCCTTATTTACATGTGCCACATAAGAAACCTATTTTAATTTTATATTATTAATGATTTGGAGAAGGTAATAAAATATATAAGAGCTTTCCGCGGCAATTGGTAGGAAACATAGGTCATAAAAAAGTATCTCGGGTGACTCACCAAAGCACGAAAGCCAAATTGATACAAAATATTTTATAAGATTGATTTCTAATACATAACAGAACGTATAAGCTCATACTAACCCATCAATCCATTTTGGAAACATTTCAGAGTTTGTTTATCGAGGATTAAAAAAAAAATAGGAAAAAATAAAAAGGATCCAATTACTCCGAAAGAATTGAATGGGGAGCCATATGAGGTGAAAATCTCATGTATGGTTTTGTAAAGTGACAGTGGGCTTATCTGTCAACTTTTCCACTATTGCCCCCAAAAAACCAAATTCTGCCTTACGTAAAGTTGCCAGAGTACGATTAACCTCCGGATTTGAAATATCCGCTTATATACCGGGTATTGGTCATAAGTTACAAGAACATTCTGTAGTATTAGTAAGAGGGGGAAGGGTTAAGGATTTACCAGGTGTGAAATATCACATTGTTCGAGGAAACCTGGATGCCGCCGGAGTAAAGGGTCGTCAACAAGGGCGTTCTAGTGCGTTGTATATTCTCTTATCCAAGACTTGTATTGCTTAATGGTGCCATGTAAATTGCTATAAACATGTGAAGTGTATGGCTAACCTAATAACGAAAGAAAGTTTAAAGGGACTATAGCAGGCTATTATGAAACAAAGGATCCTCTTTCTAAGGAGATTTATACTATTATATGTCCAAGGTTAAATATTGAGTTCAGGGGTTTCCTTTACTTTGTTCGTGTGTCAACAATGGGCTACCCCGGCTTTTTCAGAACAGGCCTGAGTCAAATAGCAAAAATTCAAAGCACTTTTATGCTATATTTGTAAACCCAAGGGCTCAATCATATGGATATGTAAAATACAGGATTCCCCATGAAAGGGGGGGGACGGATACTCAAATTCAAGTGAGTAAACAGAATTT